CAGATTCGTTCAAGAAAAGCCAAACGTGTAGTGATTTTTACTGATAACCGGGGAAATACCGATCCTAATAATAAGGATACTAATAATTCTAATAAAAGAGACGAAGTAGCTTTGATACGATATTCGCAACAATCTGATTTTCGTCGAGACATAATCAAAGGTTCAATGCGAGCCCAAAGATGTAAAACAGTTATTTGGGAACTTTTTCAAGCAAATGCACATTCTCCGCTTTTTTTGGACAGAATAGACAAATCACACCCTTTTTTTTTTGATATCTCCGAACTGATAAAACTCATTTTTAGAAATTGTATAGGAAAGGGAGCAGAATTAAAAATTTCAGATTATACAGAAGAAAAAATAAAAGAAAGGGAAAAAAAGGAAAAGGACAAAAAAGAAGAGAACAAAAGAAAAGAGAAAGCGCGGATAGAAGTAGCAGAAGCCTGGGATACCATTCCATTTGCTCAAGTAATAAGAGGTTCCATGTTAATAACTCAATCGATTCTTAGAAAATATATTATATTACCGTCATTGATAATAGCTAAAAATATTGGCCGTATGCTATTATTACAATTTCCTGAGTGGTCTGAGGATTTAAATGAATGGAATAAAGAAATGCATGTTAAATGCACCTATAATGGTGTTCAATTATCAGAAACAGAATTTCCGAAAAATTGGTTAATAGACGGTATTCAAATAAAGATGCTATTTCCTTTCTGTCTGAAACCCTGGCACAGATCTAAGCCACGGTCCTCTCATATAGATCGAATCAAAAAGAAAGGACAAAAAGATGATTTTTTTTTTTTAACGGTTTGGGGAATGGAAGCTGAACTTCCTTTTGGTTCTCCCCAAAAAAGGCCTTCCTTTTTTGAACCCATTTTTAAGAAACTCGAAAAAAAAATTGGAAAATTGAAAAAAAAGTATTTTATATTTCTAAAAGTTTTAAAAGAAAGAACAAAATTTCTAAATATCTCAAAAAAAACAAAAAAATGGATTATCAAGGGCATTCCGTTTTTAAAAAAAATAAAAAAAGAACTCTCAAAAGTAAATCCAATTCTATTATTTAGATTGAGAGAAATATATAAATCAAGCGAAACTAAAAAAAAAAAAGAAAAAGATTCTATAACCCGCAATCATATAATTCATAAATCCTTTAGTCGAATTCAATCTACATATTGGACAAATTTTTTACTGACAGAAAAAAAAATGAAAGATCTGACTGATAGAACAAGCACAATCAGAAATCAAATAAAAAGAATTACAAAAAATAAAAAAAAAGTGACTCCAGAAATAAATGATAGTCCTAATAAAACAAGTTATAATGCTAAAAGATTCGAATCACCAAATTGGCAAATATTAAAAAGAAGAAATACTCGATTAATCCATAAATTACATTATTTTATAAAATTTTTCACTGAAAGGATATACGCAGATATCCTTCTATCTATTATTAATATTCCCAGAATTAATATACAACTTTTTGTTGAATCAACAAAAAAAATGATTGATAAATCCATTTACAATAATAAAAAAAATAAAAAAAGAATTAATAAAACAAATCAAAATAAAATTCATTTTATTTCGACTATAAAAAAGTCACTTTATAATATTAGTAATAAGAATTCACAGAATTTTTTTGACTTATCCTCCTTGTCACAAGCATATGTATTTTACAAAATATCACAAACACAAGTTCTTAACTTGTATAAGTTAAGATCTATTCTTCAATATCACGGAACGTCTTTTTTTCTTAAGACTTCAATAAAAGATTATTTTGGAAAACAAGGAATAATTCATTATGAATTAAGACATAAGAAACTTCGGAATTCTGGAATAAATCAATGGAAAAACTGGTTAAGAGGTCATTATCAATACCATTTATCTCAGATTAGATGGTCTAGATTAATAGCAGCAAAATGGAAAAATAGAATCAATAAATGTCGTACAATTCAAAATCAAGATTTAAACAAAGAGAATTCATATGAAAAAGACCTATTAATTCATTACAAAAAACAAAACGATTACGAAGTATATTCATTACCAAATCAAAATGAGAATTTTCAAAAATACTATAGATATAATCTTTTATCTTATAGATCTATTAATTATGAAAATAAGAGGGACCCATATATTTATGGATCACCATTCCAAGTAAATAAGAATCGAGAGAGTTTTTATAATTACAACACACATAAACATAAGGGCAAATTTTTTGATATACTAGGGGATATCCCTATCAAAAATTATTTAGGAAAAAGTGATATTATGTATATGGAAAAAAATCCGGATCGAAAATATTTTGATTGGAAAATTCTCCATTTTTGTCTTAAAAAGAAAATCGATATTGAGGCCTGGATCAAGATCGATACCAACAAGAATAAAAATACTAAAACCGGGACTAATAATTATCAAATAATTGATAAAATTGATAAAAAAGATCTTTTTTATCTTACGATTCCTCAGGATCAAGAAATCAATTCACCCAATCAAAAAAAAATATTTT